TCCTCGCCCAAAGAAAAAGGGGGTGTCTCGGGTGGGGAAGAAGGATACAATAACGTGGCATCAGCAATGTTCAGGTTCGCTACATCTGGGAATTTCACTTCCCATTTGGCTGGTGAGAACGCTGGCGTAATTTCCAGGGCTAGATCCGGAAGAATCCTGGGTAATGGTAAATACGGAGAACATGAATTCCCTTAGCGCGTTGGATCATCGAATAATGGATAAATTCCTATCTCTGGTAAGACCACCCATGAGGGTTCATCAACTCATTTCTCGGTCAGATATTGCAAAAGTACAATTGGAACTTGTCACCAGCCTCATCTGGTGAGGGATCAGCTGTATCGGCTTTCCCTAGTGATAAGGTCTGCGAGGTTGTGGAGAAGATGAAGTTGATGCAATGCAAGCAAGGAGCCAGCAGTACCTCATCAGATCACACGAAAGGTATTGGAATTGTGCAATTGCTTAGGGGCAAGAACTTTCTGATAACTGGTGCAACTGGTTTTCTTGTAAAAGGTGACAGCTTCTCTGAATCTTAGCATTTGATTTTGTTCTCCCATCAGTGTGTGCTATCATTATATGGAATTCCCTGTCCTTTTCTTCGCCAGTTCTTCTGGATCCAATTTTAAGGACAAATCCTGATGTTGGTAAAATATACGTGTTGATCAAGGCCAAGGACAATGAAGCAGCCATGAAAAGATTGAAGAACGAGGTATGATGATTACTTCAGACTACTTTCTGTTCTTCATGCAAATGACCATATTTTCCGTCTGCAATACAGGTAGAAGATACTGAGTTGTTCAGATGTTTACAGGAAATCCATGGGAAAAACTACCACAGCTTTGTATCAAGCAAGCAGGTTCCAGTCGTTGGTAATGTCAGGGAAGCCAACATTGGCATTGCTCCTGAGTTAGCCAAAGAGATCGCGGAAGAAGTGGATGTTATCGTAAACTCTGCAGCAAATACCACTTTTGATGAGAGGTTCGTGAAGCTATACTAGTCTTGCACCAAGGATTGTTTCCATTACTAAATGTGTAAGTTCACATTCCATAGCAATAAAAGTATTGAAACTTGCAGGTATGATGTAGCACTAGACATCAACACCGTGGGGCCATTCCGGATAATGAGTTTCGCGCAGCGGTTTCGAAGACTGAAGCTCTTCTTGCAAGTATCAACAGGTCAGAATGCCAAATAAGAGTTTCTTGTGGTCGAAATCAAATGGTAACCAGTTTCTATTAATCTCAAAAGCTTACAAGCTTTAGCTGTATGTTTGCATGTCATGTTTTTGGCCAAACAGCATATGTAATGGGCAGAGGCAAGGTTTGATACTAGAGAAGCCATTTTGCTTAGGGGATACCATAACAAAGGGGATAGGTTCCTCAGATTTTTCGGCACATCAGAATACCGTGTTGGATATCGAGGGGGGATGATGATGACTTCCATCTTTCTATGGATTTTCGATCATTATAAATCGAAAGATCAGGTCAAAGCCTTCCAAAGGTCCGCTATTGGTCAGTTTTTTTCGGAGCAAGGGGTTTGAACCCGAACTCTGCGCGCCTTCTTCTTCTTCATGTTGAACGAATTTTGGCGATCGAAGCAAAGACCTAATGTTTCAACTACACCCGTCAGTCAAATGTTTTTTCATCAAAGTAAGCGGGGCTTTTTCGCTCTATCCCATCTCTTTGGGGGTAGGTGGTAGGTTCCACGTCATCGCGGCAGCTCTCAGGGCGGGCATTGCTTGGTTCCAGAAAGGGCTTTTAGCTCGTTCTTGCATTTTTCTTCCAAAAAATCACTTATTTCTGATTCATTCTAGCATTATCATCTACCAGTTCATATTGGCTCATTCAAGAAGAGGGTCTCAAGGTAATTAGAGACTGTTGAAAGCCAAAAACTATGCGTTCAAAGTGGAAAAGAAAGAAGACTGCCGTTGCAAGAGCCATTGATTCAACACTCCGGCCGGGGGAAGGGAAGATCATGGTACATAGCTCTGAACAAACAAAGCTAATACGACGCCTGACGGAACTCTTCTTTATTTTATAAATTTGCATTAGAGCCAGTTGAAAAACGAAGAACCTTTTTTTGTTGTTACAGTTCCTTAAGCATAACCAGTTACGACCACTGATCTATATATATCCAGCCGATACGAGGGTGACTGTCTGACTACCTAAAGTTGCATATCCAAGTATAGATCCCTAGAGAAGAGAAGCAAAGGTATAAGCCAAGACCTGTAAAGCCACACACACCAGAAGTCGATCCAGCTTTTGATATAGGCTACGCAATTGAGGATGTTATTGCACCACCACTAGTTGACCACCAATAGCAGTTGTGAAACTAGTAGCTCTAGATTGATAGAGCCGGACTTGCTTCATTAGTTACATATCCTGTTCCTGAAAGAACTCCAGAAGGTGAAGATCCAGCAGGAGGTGGTAGCCATTCTTATTGAGAAAGATAAAGAAAGCAAGCTGTGTTCCCAACAGCGAAGGCAAGGAACTTCTGTATGAGAAACATTTCCTGGGCGGGCGGAGATCTTGATTGACCAGAAAAGAAGCAAGTCTATGTCACAAGCAGGGTTTGATGGCACCCGCTACTCTTCCCGAAGAGCTTCTATTCCAATAGCGGATTGTTTCATTCCAATCTTCGAGAGAATGCGAGCGAATTCAAGAGCATGGAAGCTACAGAAGATTTTTCCGTAAAGGATTTCTATTTCAAGAGAGCAGATCTTTTACATAGTTTTCTCGGTTCTCAGGTTAGTGACTTCCTTCCCAGTCATAGATGGTCGACAGATCTTTTGGATTGGTGGTTTTAAGAGAAGTCCCAGCCGTACGCACTAGAATAACCTTGAACTACTTGAACGACAACAGATGCGGATGAACTCGCTTAGCTGCTCGCTCGGTGAAAGGCTTTCCTGGAAGAAAGTTGAAGACGACTTCTAAGGAACGTATCTCTCATCTTCCTTCTCACCTGGCAGAGGACGGGGATGAACTCCAAGGCCACTGGTCTGGAAAAAGAGCTAACTTTCTGATTACTGCTAAAAAGCAAAAAAACCAGTTGGGTGATTCTTTAAAGAGCCTAAATCGAATCTGTACTATTGGTACAGAGCCATAAAGAATGGTCGTAACCGGACCAGATAGATCCATCATCTTCGAGGAGGAGGAAACATAAGTCCAATACGCGTTATGGAAGACTAGGGATTGCTAATCCGCCCACGCGGGAAGCCTTCTCCCTCTCAGACTCAAGAGTCAAGACCCTAAACAAGAAGCAGCTTGTTCTTTCGCGCTAGTGCGCTCAATCCGTTGCTTGTTCCTTTCCTTTGGATTTATTATCATAGGTAGTGTTCGAGATCGCCTCTGTGCGGTGAACGCTCGAATGTAGCTAACATCAGTTTTGTCCTCGCGTGGTTGAAGGAGATGCTGCTGCTGGATGGAATGCTTCCGTTCCGGGGCGCCATGATCCTTCTATCAGGAATAATCGAGGGCACTGACTGACTGCATCAATCATCGCTCAGTGAGCTATTAATTGCCGCCAATAGCGCTTCGCTTGCATGCAAGGCGGCTAATAAAAGCGCCAGGTAGACGCGCGGAGATGCATTTTGAGTACTGGTGGTACTGGACAAGCTCTAGGGGAATAATCTCTTTCTTATTTCTTTCTTATTTCTTTCCCATGACGACTAGGAACGGGCAAATCAAGAATTTCACTTCGAATTCCGGACCTCAACATCCTGCTGCTCATGGTGTTTCACGATCAGTATTGGAAATGAACGGAGAAGTGGTGGAACGTGCGGAACCACATATTGGATCACTCCAGTGCGGCACGAAGCCGCTGACGCTGAGTAGGCTCCTATGCCGCTAGCACGGTGGAGGTTCCGTAGCGCGTCATGAGCACCGGGCAAAGGGACGGTTGAGCGACTCAAGCGAACCGCCCTACCTGACTTTGGATAAAGATAGAAGGGAGAAGGTTGTGAAGGTGGCCTCGTTATCCACACATCTGGTCGGAGGACCAACCTGGGTTTTCACGAGCGTAGGCGGATCCTGGAGTGCCCGTCAAGGGCGCTAGCGCATACCCCGGGGTGATCATCACCACCTGCACCTCACATCTCGGCACAGTGGAACGTGTAACCCGCCTGCTGTCCAAGTCAACCACTTAATTTCCTGTAATTCATAGCGCCTAACAGAACGTAGCAGCAAGGGACAACCCACCCATACAGACAGCCTGCGGGGAGGATGGCACTACTGGCAAAGACCGTCTGGCGAAAACGCCGCAGGCGCGAAGCGTGGTGGGCCTGCGCCGGGGGAGCATAGGGAGGAAAGGGAGCCCGGACGGTGGAAGAGCCAGGGGAAGCCGGGTCATTTGACGGAAATGGAAGGTCCGAGCGGCTCATTCATTCTTGGAAAAAGAGGGGGGGGGCGAGCCAATGTATCAATGAATAGATACAGTCAACGGTAGACAGACAGCGCCACCTACACGCGAATTAGCTTCCGAGGTCGAGCAGTCTCAATTTCACTACAGGATTTGCGAATGAATGCTAGGCTGGGCCACCTCAAATGGCGTGAGCCGCATGCGGGGAGACCCGCACGTACGGTTTTCAGGGGGATCCGGCCGGCCGGCGCCCACCCGACTAGAGGGACTGAGAAATTAATCGAGTACAAAACTTATCTTCAAGCTTTACCTTATTTTGATCGTTCAGAGGGCGATCGCGGAGTCACTGAATGAAGTCCTCCCTCCCTTTCTTTCGGAGGTGCTGACCCGCTGCAAGGCAGATATGACTAAGTGACATATTGAATATGGCGACGACTACAGCATGTCGTAGAAGGAGATAAGAGGTGGAGCCAACGACCCACTAAGACTCACGTATCTACAACTACATTCCCGAGCGGCAGTCAAACGGAGGCGTGAATGCAAGATGCCAGCGGAATGATCGACCGGACAGAGGCTAGGGCAGCTTTCTTCCCACCGCGTCCTTCCTTGTGTGTCGGAGATACAAAGCGAGTGCACCGGAAAAGAAGGGGAACTGAGTCGATCTATTCCATGGCGAAGCATCCGAAGCATAACTGCACACTCACACGATCTTTGCCGAGAGATAGGAGCATTCGGTGGAACCGGTGAACTACACTTGCTTCTTGATAGATGTGTGGGACAGAGGGCTCGTGGTACCTGCTGCCCACCCTTCCTCCGCTTTGATAACCGTGTGAACGGAGAGTGGGCAGAGCAAAAGGGAAGGAGGTCCTCATACGGAGTCGCACACTTGAGCAGTGCGGGAGACTGGAGAATGGGTCGAGTAAACTCCCTTAGGGCCGATTAAATCACAGACGAGGAACTTTTCTTGATTTTTGCTTTTTGATTTGAAGGGTATGTTCTAAAAAAAGAAAGGCAGAGGTAAATACTTCGAAGAGGCGGCTCGGTAGGGATGGAATGGTCAATCGTCAAGTCAAGGATGACTTCTTTGTTGGCGAAACGATGGGGGGGAGAAAGCACGCCAGTGATTCTCCGAGCCGGTCTTCATTTCCAACGCCTCGGGAAACAGGTCGAGATAGATGACAGCACCTTTTTATCCTCTTCCTTACCGGGAAGGCGCACTTCTCTTCTTCTTCTGGCCTTCACCTCCTGCCCGGCCCGGAAATAGAACCCCTTTCTGATCCATTCATTTCTGCAAGCAGGCGGGATCCAGAGCTAAGCCCCCTCCTATTCGAAGCCGGGTGTGGCCTCGCCCTTTTGCTCTTCCTTCGGTTTGGCTCCACGAAGGCGCCGCCTAGACTAGGAGCCCCACTCATATTCAAAAGGCGCCCAGCTTTAAAGACGATGATAATAAGTAGTTAGGCTGCCATTTTTCCAATATCATGGAATAGCATGGCCCGGGGCTAAGGTAACTCCAGTGGGAGAGCCGTGTTATGGGTGACCTTATTGCACGGTTCAGAGAGCACTTGTGTATGTGATGCAAGTGAACGTGTACGAAAAAGCTGTCGTAAAGTTTCGTTGTTCGTTCCGTAGTTGACCCTATCTATGTTTCTACGATGGCCCAAGAACACGCTCATTCTTCAGCCGTAGAGAGACTTTTGAATTGTGAGGTACCATTACGAGCTCAATATATACGAGTGTTATTCTGTGAAATAACTCGAATTTCAAATCATTCACTTGCTTCAACTACTCATGCTATGGATGTGGGAGCATCAACTCCGTTCCTTTGGGCTTTTGAGGAGCGGGAGAAATTGTTGGAATTCTATGAAAGAGTCCCGGGAGCCAGGATGCATGCCAGTTTCATACGACCTGGTGGAGTGGCACAAGATCTGCCTCTTGGCTTATGTCGAGATATTGATTCCTCCACACAACAATTTGCTTCTCGTATCGACGAATTAGAAGAGATGTCAACCGGCAACCGTATCTGGAAACAACGATTAGTGGATATTGGTACTGTCACTGCACAGCAAGCAAAGGATTGGGGATTCAGTGGTGTAATGTTAAGAGGTCGTGCGACATGAAGACATTGATAGCAATATGGGGGAAGTTCCCATCAGGCAACAACGGTTCTGCCTGACCCTACAAAAGCATGCATATGTTGTCAGTGAAGATTTTGTGTGAAGCCTTGGAGACGACGTACCCGGGGCTGGGGTGAGCTGAGGGGGGACAGCGTAAGTGAGCGAATGTGCGTAAGCCCAGTCAAAGATTCCTATTCTAGGCGGGGCGGGCCATCAACCTTCGAATGGTGTTGGTCCTACGGACCGTGAACGGATTCGCCTCTGGCCTCTGGGCACGTCGGAACCGCATGAGTTCACCGGGGTGGAGCACGGTCCGCCAAAATCGGCATAGGTTAGGTGCTATTGATGGAACATGGTAAGCCCATCTTTCCCCATATGAAAGTGCTGCGGGCACATAGAGATGTGGGTAGAGGAAGTCTCAAAAAGCGAAGGCCGAGCTGTAGGTCACGTGACCTGCACCGAAAAGGTGGCTGACTGGGCTTTCTCCTGGATCAAAGCAGATCAGCTCGCCAAATTCGTCGATCGAATCCCCGGAACGTCGAATGAAAATACGTGGTCTTTCTACAACCCTATTTATATGATAGGCCCGGCCCCTTTCCCCCTATCCCTCCCTTATGTTTAGGAGCGGGATCTGCCCAAGAACGACCTGTGGTGGTACGGAAGGCACGGACTCCGCAAGCGTCCCGCACCCTCTGAGAAAGAAACTCCTCAACCATTACAAGATAAAGAAGTATGACGCTCTGTGTCTGACTCTATTGGTCATAGTTCCTTGCTGTTGCGGCCGGTGCTCGTTTGCGCGCGTGTGAACCACCAGATCATAAGGAAAGATGCCTCTCGTGGCATCTGAGAATGATTCGAGCCGTATGAAGGGAAACTCCCACGTACAGTTTGTTTTGGGGGGGAAGGAGCCCGATAG